TACTTACCTAAAAAATACGATCCTTTTTTGCATGGACCTTATCGTGGAAGAATCGATTTTTTTTTTTCACCCCTAACGCTAAATGAAACTTCTAGCCAAAAGAACATCAGTACGTTTTGGATAAATAAAATTCATGGTCTTCTTCTTATTAAGAATTATCCCGAATTTGAGCAGACACTAGATAGGTTTCGTATAAAATTATTTTCAACAAAAAAAGTACGTTCTTTATTTCCAGAACAAACACAAGAAAAAATTGATTCAGAAGATCAAATACTAATTTTAAAAATTTTATTCGATGTAGTTATAACGGATCCCAACGACCAAAGAATTAGAAAAAACTCTATTGGAATAAAAGAAATTAGTAAAAAAGTTCCTCGCTGGTCATACAACTCAATTACCGATTTAGGACAAAAAACGAAAAACAGGGGCGAAACTGTAGCAGGGGCAATTCGTTCAAGAAAGTTCAAACATGTAGTTATTTTTACTGATAACCAGCCAAAGCCAAATACCTCCACGTATATTAATACCAAATATACTAAGAGTCCTAAGCAAGCAAAGAAAGTGAATTTGACCCATTATTCACAAGAATCGGATTTTCGTCGAGGTCTAATCAAAGGCTCTATGCGCGCACAAAGACGTAAAACTATTACTTGGGAACTGTTTCAAGCAAATGTGCATTCCCCGCTTTTTTTGGACAGGCTAGACAAACTTTTTTTTTTTCCTTTTGCTATTTCCGAACTGATGAAAATAATTTTTAAAAATTGGATGTGGAAACAAAAAGACCAAAAACTTTCTGATTCGAAAATTGAAAAGCAAAAAAAAATCGATAACCAAGAGGAGGACAAAAGAGAAAAATACAAAAGAAAAGAAAAAACAGAGATACCCATAGCAGAAATCTGGAATACATTTTGTTTTGCTCAAGTACTCAGAAGTTTTGTATTATTAACTCAATGGATTCTTAGAAAATATATTATATTACCTTCACTGATAATAGCTAAAAATATTGCTCGCATGCTCTTATTTCAAATTCCCGAATGGTCCGAGGATTTAAAGGATTGGAATAGGGAAATGTATGTAAAATGCACCCATAACGGTGTTCAATTATCCGAACGAGAATTTCCGAAAAACTGGTTAACAGAGGGTATTCAGATAAAGATCCTATTTCCTTTTTGCCTGAACCCCTGGCACAAATCTAAGCTACAATTCCCTCATAAAGATGCAATGAAAAAAAAAGGGGGGCAAAAAAACAACGATTTTTGTTTTTTAACAGTTTGGGGAATGGAAGCGGAATTGCCTTTTGGTCCTCCCCGAAAAAGACCTTCGTTTTTTAAACCCATTTTCAAAGAACTAAAAAAAAAAATTAGACAATTGAAAAGAAAGTCTTTAAGAGTTTTAAAAGAAAGAACAAAAATTTTTCAACAAATCGCAAAAGAAACAAAAAGATGGGTCATCAAAAGAATTCTATTACTAAAAGTAAAAGGAAGAGTAAAAGAACTTTCAAAAACAAACCAAATTCCATTATTTAGATTGCGAGAAATAGATGAATTGGGTGAAGATAAAAAAGATTTGATAATGAGTAATCAGATGATTCACGAATCGTCCATTCAAATTCGATCTATGGATTGGACAAATTTAGCACTGCCCGAAAAAAAAATAAAAGATCTGACTAATCGAACAAACATAATAAAAAAGAAAATAGAAAAAATTACAAAAGAAAAGAAAAAAAGACTGCTAACTTACGAAATAAATATTAGTTCGAACAAAACAAGTTATCGTCCTAAAATATTCGGAGCGTCCAAAAAGATTTGGCAAATATTAAAAAAAAGAAATAGTCGATTAATTGGTAAATCATATTTTTTTCTAAAATTTTTCATTGAAAGGATATACATAAAAATTTTTCTAGCTATTGTCAATATTCCAAGAATCAATGCAATTTTTTTTTTTGAATCACCAAAAAAAATCAAAATTATTGAGAAAAATATCCACAATAATGAAACAAATCAGGAAAGAATTAATAAAACAAGTAAAAATGGAATTCACTTTATTTCGACTATAAAAAAATCACTTTCTAAGGTTAGTAATAAGAATTCAACGATTTCTTATGATTTCTCTTTTTTCTCACAATCACAAGCATATGTATTTTACAAATTATCACAAACCCAACCTATTCACTTTTATAATTTAAGATTTGTCTTTCAATATGACGGAACATCCCTTTTTCTTAAGAAGGAAATAAAAGATTATTTTAAAAAACAAGGAATATTTCATTACGAATTAAGACATGAATCTTTTTTGAATTTTGAAATGAATCAATGGAAAAACTGGTTAAAGGGTCATTATCAATATCAATCTGATTTATCTCGGATAAGATGGCCTATATTAGTACCACAAAAATGGCGAAATAGAGCCAATCAACACAGTATGGCTCAAAAGAAAGATTTAAACAAAAAGGATTCATATGAAAAAAATAGATTAACTCATTCCGACAAACAAAACTTTTTTGAAGCGAATCCATTCCAGAATCAAAAAGATAATTTTAAAAAACACTATAGATATGATCTTTTATCATATAAATCTATTAATTATGAAGATAAGAAAGACTCGTATATTCATAAATCATTATTCCAAGTAAATAATGTAAATAATAAAGAAGAAATCTTTTCGAATCCCAACATAAGGGAAGGCAAATTATTTGATATGTTGGGAGGTATCCCTATTAATAATTATCTAGAAGAAGATGATATTATGGATATGGATAAATTTTCGGATAGAAAATTTTTTGATTGGAGAATTCTCGATTTTTGTCTTAGAAATAAGGTTGATATTGAAGTCTGGGTTGATATTGGTACCAACAGGAATCAAAATACTAAGATTGGGGCTGATAAGTATCAAATAATTGATGAAATTAATAAGAAAGTTCTTTTTTATCTTACAATTCATGAAGATGAAGAAATTAAACCATCCAATCAAAAAAAGTTCTTTTTTGATTGGATGGGAATGAATGAAGCAATACTAAGTTGTCCTATATCAAATCTGGAGCTTTGGTTCTTCCGAGAATTAGTGCTATTTTTTAATGCATATAAAAAAAAACCGTGGATCATACCAATCAAATTACTTCTTTTCAGTTTTAAGGGAAATGAAAATGGGAATAAAAAAATAACTCGAAAGAAAAAGGAAGATCTTTTTATATCATCGAATCAAAAAAACTCTCTTGAATTATACAATAAATTATACAATAGAAGTAAAGAAGAAAAAGAACCCCCAGACCGAGGGAATCCTCGATCAGATGCACAAAACCAAGTAAGTCTTGGGTCAGTTCTCTCAAACCAAGAAAAAGATGTTGAAGCAAATTCTTCGGGATCAGACATCAAAAAACGTAGAACGAAAAAACAATACAAGAACAACACAGAAGCAGAACTTTATTTCTTCCTAAAAAAGTATTTGCATTTTCAGTTGAGATGGGATTCTTTTTTAAATCAAAGAATAATAAATAATATCAAGATCTATTGTCTCCTGCTTCGACTGATAAATCCAAGAGAAATTGCTATATCCTCTATTCAAGGGGGAGAAATGGGTCTGGATATTTTGATGATTCATAAGGATTTCACTCTTACAGAATTGGTGAAAGGGGGAATATTTATTATCGAACCGCTTCGTCTGTCTGTAAAAAACGATGGACAGTTTTTTATATATCAAATCGTAGGTATTTCATTGGTTCATAAGAATAAGCGCCAAATTACTAAAAGATACCGAGAAAAAAGCAATGTTCATAAAAAAAACAATTATGAATCCATTGCAAGACATCAAAGAATGACTGGAAATAGAGACAAAAAGAATTATGATTTGCTTGTTCCTGAAAATATTTTATTCCCCAACCGTCGTAGAGAATTGAGAACTCTGATTTGTTTCAATTGGAAGAATCAGAATGGTATTCAGAGAAATTCTGTATTTTGTAATAACGTAAAAAAAGGGAGTCACGTTTTGGATAAAAGCAAAGATCTTGCTAGATCGAAAAAGAAACTAATTAAATTAAAGTTCTTTCTTTGGCCCAATTATCGATTAGAAGATTTAGTTTGTATGAATCGCTATTGGTTTAATACCAATAATGGCAGTCGTTTCAGTATGATAAGGATACATATGTATCCACGATTGCGAATTTGTTACTAGTACGTTTTTCTTATCGATCGCGTACCATACCTGGTATATGAAAACAAAGAGATGGACGCATGCCTTGTCTTACATTCCATTATGATACAGGATACCACTTTAAGGACATACGGATTGGTTAGATCTATAAATGAATTAACAGAATTTTTTTTTAGGTCTCGCTTTTTCTCTTTTGAAGAAATATACCATCCTTTTTTATCCCTAATCAAATCGAAAATGGGATTGATTGTTGATTGATTTTATCGGAAGTTCATAACGGTTTTAAGATGATTGTGTATATTCAATTCAAATGACTAACATTATTATTACTGATCAGTAAATTTCATATTAAAAGAAAGGGAAAAGAGGGTTTCGTTTTATGGTAAAAAATTCATTCATCTCAGTTACTTTTCAAGAAAAAAAAAAAGAAAACAGCGGGTCTGTTGAATTTCAAGTATTAAGTTTCACTAATAAGATACAAAGACTTACTTCCCATTTGGAATTGCACAGAAAAGACTATTTATCTCAGAGGGGTTTACGGAAAGTTCTGGAAAAACGCCAACGGCTACTTTCTTATTTGTCAAAGAAAAATAGAGTACGTTATAAAGAATTAATTAGTCAGTTGAATATCCGGGAGTCAAAAAATCGTTAATTTGAAAAAAGAATTTTGAATTATTTGATTTATTAGATTTTGAATCTTGATAACTTCTTTTTGTTTTCAACAATTCATGTAAGAATGAATCGAGGAAAAACCTATGAGTATACTAGCTACAGGAAAAGACCTTATGAGAGTAAATATGGGACCTCACCACCCATCAATGCACGGTGTTCTTCGTCTCATCGTTACTCTCGATGGCGAAGATGTTATTGACTGTGAACCGATATTGGGTTATTTACACAGAGGGATGGAAAAAATTGCGGAAAACCGAACAATTATACAATATCTGCCTTATGTAACACGTTGGGATTATTTAGCTACTATGTTCACAGAAGCAATAACTGTAAATGGACCAGAACAGTTGGGAAATATTCAAGTACCTAAAAGGGCCAGCTATATCAGAGTAATTATGTTGGAGTTGAGTCGTATAGCCTCTCATCTGTTATGGCTCGGCCCTTTTATGGCAGATATCGGTGCACAGACTCCCTTCTTCTATATTTTCAGAGAAAGAGAATTAGTATATGACCTATTCGAAGCTGCCACCGGTATGAGAATGATGCATAATTATTTTCGTATCGGAGGGATAGCGGCCGATTTACCCCATGGCTGGATAGAGAAATGTTTGGATTTCTGTGATTATTTTTTAACGGGGGTTGTTGAATATCAAAAACTTATTACGCGAAACCCTGTCTTTTTAGAACGAGTTGAAGGAGTAGGCATTTTTGGTGGAGAAGAAGCAATAAATTGGGGTTTATCAGGACCAATGCTACGAGCGTCTGGAATAGAATGGGATCTTCGTAAAGTGGATCGTTATGAGTGTTACGACGAATTTGATTGGGAAGTCCAGTGGCAAAAAGAAGGAGATTCATTAGCTCGTTATTTAGTCCGAATCGGTGAAATGACAGAATCCGTAAAAATTATTCAACAGGCTTTGGAAGGAATTCCGGGGGGGCCCTATGAGAATTTAGAAATCCGATGCTTTGCTAGAGAAAGCGATCCAGAATGGAATGATTTTGAAGATCGATTCATTAGTAAAAAACCTTCTCCTACTTTTGAATTACCGAAACAAGAACTTTATGTGAGAGTCGAAGCCCCAAAAGGAGAATTGGGAATTTTTCTGATAGGAGATCAAAGTAGTTTTCCTTGGCGATGGAAAATTCGCCCACCGGGTTTTATCAATTTGCAAATTCTTCCTCAGTTAGTTAAAAGAATGAAATTGGCGGATATTATGACGATACTAGGTAGTATAGATATCATTATGGGAGAAGTTGATCGTTGAAATGATAGTCGATACAACAGAAGTACAAGATATTAATTCTTTTTCCCGATTGGAATCCTTAAAAGAGCTCTATGGGACCATACGGGTGTTTGCCCCTATTTTGACTCTTGTATTAGGAATCACAATAGGTGTACTAGTAATTGTGTGGTTAGAAAGAGAAATATCTGCAGGAATACAACAACGTATTGGCCCTGAATACGCCAGCCCTTTCGGAATTCTTCAAGCTTTAGCAGATGGAACAAAACTACTTTTCAAAGAGAATCTTCTTCCAGCTAGAGGAAATACTCGTTTCTTCAGTATTGGACCATCTATAGCAGTCATATCAATTCTACTAAGTTATTCAGTAATTCCTTTTAGTTATCACCTTGTTTTAGCTGATCTCAATATTGGTATTTTTTTATGGATTGCCGTTTCAAGTATTGCTCCTATTGGACTTCTTATGTCAGGATATGGATCAAATAATAAATATTCGTTTTTAGGTGGTCTGCGAGCTGCTGCTCAATCGATTAGTTATGAAATACCATTAACTTTATGTGTTTTATCAATATCTCTACGTGCGATTCGCTAAAATATAAGCTTTTCTTTTCCTTCTAGAAAAAAAAAAGAAATTTAATGGATATCCGCATTTTTTTTTTATCCATTTATTTATTCTTTAGGTTAATAAAAAAATTAGATAGTTATATATGAGTGAAAGAAAACAACTTCTAAATTCGCAGTAAAAGCAGATTGAGTCTCATTTCCTATGTACAAGAGTTAAGTGAAAGTAAACAAAAGTGGAAGATGCCCTTTACCCCAAGATTAGTTGATTGGTCATCCTAGCTTGAAGCGGGCTCAAAAGTCAACCGTATGGAGTTTTCACTATATGTTTGAATGTATTACAATACATATATTAACGAACGGGGGATTGAAAAAAAAAATGGGTGGATAATAAGGAACACTAAAATACACACAAAGAATTAGTAATGGAGATTATGTAAATTAACGAAAAAGATACGTCTGCATAACATAAAAAGAATACTAATTGGGGCTTTAAGTTGGTAGAAATGATCAGGCAGTACTCCCCACAATTCCGATTCAGAGTATGCTCCTATCCCCCAATTAAAGAAATTACTATCGGGAACGAAATAATCCTTTACTTTTTTGAGGCCCCCTTTTTCTCAGAAAGAAGAAGAGGAACAAAAAAACATAGAAAAAAAAAAAAAATTACAATAAAAAGAAAAGCTATTTTTTTCTTATTTCTTTCCTATCTTCATAGAAAGAAAAATTGTGTCATGATTCATGAACTAATGTAATGTCTAATTTTTTTTCGTAATCAAAAAAAAATGATGGCTCGAAATATCAATAGATATTTCTACAAAGAGTATTTTATTGAATATTGAAGGATTTATTAAGTTATTACTCACCCAAAAAAAGTTGAAGGATGAGATCGATTCAGAAATGCTTTTTGATTTATTCTTATAGCAGACAGAATTCCATTGGTATAATTGGGGACCTTCCACGAGTCTATCTATGCTATAACCATATCAAGATAACGAATACTTGCCCGGTCCTTACATTTATTTGTGGCCCTGAGGAGCCGTATGAGGTGAAAATCTCATGTACGGTTTTGTAATAGCGATGGGAACAGTAATGTTATCACCGACTATGATTATCTAATAGTTCAAGTACAGTTGATATAGTCGGGGCGCAATCAAAATATGGTTTTTGGGGGTGGAATTTGTGGCGTCAACCTATAGGGTTTATCGTTTTTCTAATTTCTTCCCTAGCAGAATGCGAAAGATTACCTTTTGATTTACCAGAAGCAGAAGAAGAATTAGTAGCAGGCTATCAAACCGAATATTCGGGGATCAAATTTGGTTTATTTTACGTTGCTTCCTATCTAAATTTATTAGTTTCCTCATTATTTGTAACAGTTCTTTACTTGGGCGGTTGGAATCTTTCACTTCCGTACATATTTGTTCCTGAGTTATTTGAAATAAATAAAGCGGATGGAATCTTTGGAACGACAATTGGTATCTTTATTACATTAGCTAAAACTTATTTGTTCTTGTTCATTTCTATCACAACAAGATGGACTTTACCTAGACTAAGAATGGACCAATTATTAAATCTTGGCTGGAAATTTCTTTTACCTATTTCTCTCGGTAATCTATTATTAACAACCTCTTCCCAACTCCTTTCACTGTAGACAAAAAAAGGGATACTATATTCACGGCTTACCTCAAACAAGAGAAAGAAAAAATTTATTCATAGATATTCCCGATATGCTCCCTATGGTAACTGGGTTCATGAATTATGGTCAACAAACAGTACGAGCTGCAAGGTACATTGGTCAAAGTTTCATGATTACCTTATCCCAAGCAAATCGTTTCCCTGTAACTATTCAATATCCTTATGAAAAATTAATAACATCGGAGCGTTTCCGCGGTCGAATCCATTTTGAATTTGATAAATGTATTGCTTGTGAAGTATGTGTTCGTGTATGTCCTATAGATCTACCTGTTGTTGATTGGAAATTGGAAACTGATATTCGAAAGAAACGATTGCTTAATTACAGTATTGATTTCGGAATTTGTATTTTTTGTGGTAACTGCGTTGAGTATTGTCCAACAAATTGTTTATCAATGACTGAAGAATATGAACTTGCTACTTACGACCGTCACGAATTGAATTACAATCAAATTGCTTTAGGTCGTTTACCAATGTCAGTAATTGACGATTTTACAATTCGAACAGTTTTGAATTCGTCTCAAAGAAAAAACGGGTAAATCTCTTTATTATTGGAAATTACTAGGGTTCCGTGTTGGTATAAAGGAATAAGGTCTTTCTCTTTGTTTGGTACAAATCCCAACTATAGATTGGATTATGAGAAGTACAAATTAATTTGTATTGAAAGTCTGTTAATATATCCACAATTTTTTCGAAATATAGACTTTCAATTTCCAACTGCCATTTCCAATAAAGAAAAGAACTAAATTGATCCAATAACTGTACCCACATCAATTCACACCTATTAGATTTGAATTGAATTCAATCGGGAATGCCTCATAAAAAAAATTGCCTGGTCGGTTCAATAAGGTCATGAAAAAACATTTCGATTTATTTATCTCTTATTTTAATATAATGGATTTGGCTGGACCAATACATGATTTTCTTTTAGTTTTTCTAGGATCGGGTCTTATATTAGGAGGTCTGGGAGTGGTATTACTTACCAACCCGATTTATTCTGCCTTTTCATTGGGATTCGTTCTTATTTGTATATCCTTATTCTATATTCTATCAAATTCGCCTTTTGTAGCTGCTGCACAGCTCCTTATTTATGTAGGAGCTGTAAATGTTTTAATCATATTTGCTGTAATGTTCATGAATGGTTCAGACTATTCCAACGATTTTCATTTGAATCTTTGGACTATTGGGAATGGAGTTACTTCTCTGGTTTGTACAAGTATTTTTTTGTCCTTACTCACTACTATTCTAGATACGTCGTGGTACGGGATTATTTGGACTACACGATCCAACCAGATTATAGAGCAAGATTTGATAAGTAACAGTCAGCAAATTGGAATTCATTTATCAACCGACTTTTTTCTTCCATTTGAACTCATTTCGATCATTCTTTTAGTTGCTTTGATAGGTGCAATTGCCGTAGCTCGTCAGTAAAAAATCTTTATAACTAGCAACAGCAATCCAAATTCGACTTTTCTGTGTTATCACATCTATTTGCCTTCAATTCGATTTGAATACTGTTTCATGTATAAATCAAATAGAAGTTTATTGATTTGATCTATTAGCAATATATTCTTTTGTTCTATACTTGTTAGATTATAAGTAATCAAATCACTTGACTTATTGTTCATATTGAAATGAATCGAAATTGGTACGGAGTTGGTCAATGATGCTCGAGCATGTACTTATTTTGAGTGCTTATTTATTTTCTATTGGTATCTATGGATTGATCACGAGCCAAAATATTGTCCGGGCCCTGATGTGTCTTGAACTTATATTAAATGCGGTTAATATAAATTTTGTAACATTTTCCGATTTTTTTGATAGTAGGCAATTAAAAGGAGATATTTTCTCAATTTTTGTTATAGCTATTGCAGCCGCTGAAGCAGCTATCGGATCAGCTATTGTTTCGTCAATTTATCGTAACAGAAAATCGATTCGTATCAATCAATCGACTTTGTTGAATAAATAAAATAGTATTTCAAAATCAGAATATTCATAAATTCAAATTAGCATCTATAATACGTCCTAACCTCGATCATATCGGCGAAAACGTAAAAAATCAAAGTATCTTTGTTCCCTCTTATCAGTTGATCCAGAAATGGATTGATTCCAAAATTCTGGTAAATCGTTGATTGATCTGGTGTTTCAATATATGATTCATTTCCAAAATTACTAGATCGAAAATTTATGAATTCAGAAATAGATAGATTCAATGTCACATTCAGTAAAGATTTATGATACATGTATAGGGTGTACTCAATGTGTCCGAGCATGTCCCACGGATGTATTAGAAATGATACCTTGGGACGGATGTAAAGCTAAACAAATTGCTTCTGCTCCAAGAACGGAGGATTGTGTTGGTTGTAAGAGATGTGAATCCGCCTGTCCAACGGATTTCTTGAGTGTTCGAGTTTATTTATGGCATGAAACAACTCGAAGCATGGGTCTAGCTTATTGATATTGATACGTTCCCCAAAACCCCACTTGAATCTATTTTGAATACATTTTTTTTACTTACTGATTACCGACAAAAACCCGTACTCGAAAAATAAAAAAAAAAATTCAGAATATATATTCTATTTTTCGAGCACGGTTTTGTCTGGTTCGAGTGTATCTTGCCTTTACCACGAACTTTTTTCCTTGGTTAACAATAATTGTAGTTTTTCCGATAGCCACGGGTTTTTTCATTTTCTTTCTCCCTCATAGAGGAAATAAGGTGACTAGGGGGTATACTATATATATATGCGTGCTAGAACTCCTTCTAACGACCTATGCCTTCTGTTATCATTTTGAATTGGACGATCCATTAATACAACTCGCAGAGGATTATAAATGGATCGATTTTTTTGGTTTTTACTGGAGATTGGGAATAGATGGACTTTCCCTAGGACCCATTTTATTGACGGGATTTATCACCACTTTAGCTACGTTAGCGGCTTGGCCAGTTACTCGGAATTCCCGATTATTCTATTTCCTGATGTTAGCAATGTATAGCGGTCAAATAGGATCATTTGCTTCTCGTGACCTTTTACTTTTTTTCATCATGTGGGAATTAGAATTAATTCCTGTTTATCTACTTCTATCAGCATGGGGTGGAAAGAAACGTCTTTATTCAGCTACAAAGTTTATTTTGTACACTGCAGGAGGTTCCGTTTTTCTATTAATAGGAGTTTTGGGTATCGGTTTATATGGTTCCAATGAACCAACATTAAATTTGGAAATATTAGCTAATCGATCGTATCCCGTGGCACTGGAAATACTATTCTATATTGGATTTCTTATTGCTTTTGCTGTCAAATCACCGATTATACCCTTACATACATGGTTACCGGACACCCATGGGGAGGCCCATTACAGTACTTGTATGCTTCTGGCCGGAATCTTATTAAAAATGGGAGCATATGGCTTGGTTCGGATCAATATGGAACTATTACCGCACGCTCATTCTCTATTTTCTCCCTGGTTAATCATAGTAGGTACAATGCAAATAATTTATGCAGCTTTAACATCTCCTGGCCAACGCAATTTAAAAAAAAGAATCGCCTATTCCTCTGTATCTCATATGGGTTTCATAATTATAGGAATTGGCTCGATAACTGATACAGGACTCAGCGGAGCCATTTTACAAATAATTTCTCATGGGTTTATTAGCGCTGCACTTTTTTTCTTAGCAGGAACGAGTTATGATAGAATACGTCATGGTTATCTCGACGAAATGGGCGGACTGGCTATACCAATTCCAAAGATATTCACGCTATTTAGTATCTTATCAATGGCTTCCCTTGCATTACCGGGCATGAGTGGTTTTGTTGCGGAATTGATAGTATTTTTTGGAATAATTACTAGCCAAAAATATTTTTTAATAGCAAAAATACTGATTACTTTTGTAATGGCAATTGGAATGATATTAACTCCTATTTATTCATTATCTATGTTACGGCAAATGTTTTATGGGTACAAGCTATTTAATGGCGTAAACTCTTATTTTTTTGATTCTGGACCACGGGAATTATTTGTTTTGATCTCTATTCTTCTACCCGTACTTGGTATTGGTATTTATCCGGATTTCGTTCTGTCACTATCAGTGGACAAGGTCGAAGCTATTCTATCTAATTTTTTTATAGAGAATTTTCATGAATAAAAAAAGAAAAAATAAATTTGAATTGTAACCAAACCCCTTTTGGGTTTGTGAGAACCTTTTGAATCAAGTAGTGGAGTGATTCAAAAGGTTCTCGGCGGTTTCCACTCAGTTTCGTTTATATATATGCGCCATCCTATGTTTGTCTTCATCAGGCCCTTTCTTTTCTTCAATTTGCAATTCAATTAGATGTGAATTGTTAATTAAATGAACCATAACTATGTAACCCTATTCCTAATAGATTGACCCCGAAATAACATATCCAAATTATAACAAAGCCCATAGAAGCCACAATTGCGGAATTAAAACCTTCCGATTTTTTATTTGTTCGAGTATGGAAATAAATCCCGAATATAGTCCAAGTAATAAATGCCCAAGTTTCCTTTGGATCCCAATTCCAATATGATCCCCATGCCTCATTAGCCCATACTGCGCCTGAAAGAATACCTATGGTTAAAAAGATAAATCCTAGACTAATAATATGATAACTCCAATGATCCAATTGTTGAATCAATTGATACCTGTAATAATTTCTAGCAGAAAAAAAATAAGTATTTAGTAAAACATTGGTTTTTGCATTCATGTATTGTATTTCACCGAAGGAAAATGACTCAGTTACAGTTCCATTTAATAATTTATTGCTTTTACCAAAAATCCTTATCACTTTTCGAAATGTAATGACTAGAAGAGCTGTGGATAATAATGATCCGCATAAAAGAGCTGCATAGCCGAATACCATCATACTTACGTGCATCATTAACCACTGAACTTGTAGAGCGGGCACTAATATTTCGGATTGATGCATTTTGGTTAACAAACACGAAGTTGCAAAGCCTTGGGTAAAAATAGCACTTGGCGCGGTTATTGCGCTTAAATGATTTTTATGTTTTAAAATCCTATGAATAATGGAGAAACTCCATGACAGAAAGATTAATGATTCATATAAATCACTTAATGGGAAATGCCCCGAATAAATCCAACGAATTACTAATAATCCTGTTAGACAGAAAAGGGTAGCTATCATCCCCTTTTCTGGTGAATCATATAGTCCTACGATTTCATCGACTAATAAGGTTATTAAATGGATTGTAATTCCAATTGAAATGACCGAAAATGATATATGAGTTAATATATGTTCTAAAGTTGAAAATATCATAAATAAAAAATGAAATTAAAAGCAAAAAGTGAAAGTCTCTCGAGTATACGGAATGGAAATCGGAAATTCAATTCATTATAGGGCTTTTATATATCTTTTAGAAGATGTTATGCCGCCACTCGGATTCGAACCGAGATGCTCTAGCACTGCTTCCTAAGAGCAGCGTGTCTACCGATTTCACCATAGCGGCTTGCTAGAAATAATAATAACTTATTTTTATTTAATCGTCGAGATGGAAAGTGAAAGAGAAAGTTTCAATGAAATACTTTTGGTTTTTAGGAAGCATTCAATTGATGAATAAAAACTTGTTTCAATAGAGATTGAAACAGTCTCTTTTTTATCGTTTTATTTAGTTATTTAAGGTTTCAGTTTTATTTAACTTAACAATAACATATTCTTTTTCTTTTTTATGGATCACGATCACAATTTAAGCATAATATCCAATAATTCAAAAAATTTGATTTAATTTGCATAACTTTTGTCTTGTGATAATCGTTAGGTTTTTTTTCAGTATGAATTTGTCTTAGGGTTTATCAAACCAATTAGGTATCGAGCTATACATATTATATAAAAGAATTTCGATTTCTATTGTCCTACTTCAAAAATTGATTTCTAAATCCGAATTCTAAAAATCGATATTTTTAGATTGATCCTCCCTTTCAAACATAGGATTCTTTTATTACTTATAAATTGCATACTATTCGTATAGAAATTAGAAATACGCCGAAATGGCGAAAGACGCTTTTCTCATTCTCACTTGGAGTGATGATTCAGAAAGTTAAAAAAAAAGTATAATTCAAAATTAGTTTCAACAACTCATTGCTTTTGTCTAAAGATTTCAATTTATGCTATAGAATAGCATAAATTGAAATAGAAAATTGAAATAGAAAAGGAGAAATATAAAAAAAAAAAAAGAAAAGACAAAACAAAACCTTTATTATTGTCTTATTTATAAGTGGGTGGGTGATGGGAAAATTAAGAATCCCCATCCCGGGAATGAAAAGCATATTCAAATACAAATAAAGGCAAAACTCTCAATTTTTTATTCTTTTTTTTTTCAAATAAAAAAAAAGTACCGATTCAGTAGCCAAATCCATTGGTTCAAAACAGCAGGGAATGGAAATCATTATTTATTACTTACTTTTTCTATTTCTATTTTTTTTACTTCTATTTTTCTATTCTATATTAAAAAACGGAATCGAAATTCGAAACTAAATTGGCTCGTTTTTGGAGTCAGGTGGATGCGGATTCCAATTATTCCAACGTTTTATTAATTATTTGTCGTACAAAAAACTTTTTGAATTCCCGGTCGAAAGGGATTTCGCTAACGAAAAAGCTTTCCGCGCTGCCCAATATCCCCCTTTTTTCCAAATATTTTTACGAATACGTTTTTTTAATATAGAACTACGTTTTTTTGGAACTGCCATTCAAAAAATAAAAAGTTATTCATTACAAAAATTGGATGTGAAAGACATCTATTGTTTAAAACAAATCATTTTTTTTTTCAATTCCTATTCCATACAATATCTGAGGCAAAATAATTTGTATTTCGGAGTTATTTGTGATACCTTTCTATCTCTCTCTCTTTTTTGTATTTCGGAGTTATTTGTGATACCTTTCTATCTCTCTCTCTTTTTGGGATGTTACATTTGTACATAAAAAATACATATCGAACAAGCTTAAGAACCCTTACCTACCTAATAAAAAATTTGAATCTTTTTCTTTTTTCTTTTCTAGTAATTCTAGTAATTGGTTATTAAATACCATTTATTAGAATAGAACACAATCAATCAGTCCCGAATTAAACTCGTTAATTATTCTGAATAAACAAACAAAAATACCTAGTTCTTTTTTTATTAGGCAAAGTTATGGGACATCCGATGATTGATATCAAAATAAAGTACTTCTTTTTTTTGTCCAATTTTTTAGTCTTGATATATGTCCATAAATTTTTGTAATAGGGAATAATAATGGAAATTGGAATTTGCTGCTACGTTTTCCTAAAAATCTTACAAAAATCTTACTTAGTATAAAAGGATTCGTTATTTTTCACTTTGCAAATTTTTGAAGTAGTTGAGAAAGGTTCAAACTAACTACGAATAGAAAATTCCATTTTAGTTTCAGTTGCTTTTTTAATACTTTAGTAATCTCTTTTAAAAGAGATAAGAACCGGTGAATCAGAAACAATTAATTAAGAATAAAAAAATTATTATTTTTATGGAACATACATATCAATATTCTTGGATCATACCTTTCGTTCCGCTTCCAGTTCCTATGTTAATAGGAGTGGGACTTCTACTTTTTCCAACGGCAACAAAAAATCTTCGCCGTATTTGGGCTTTTCCTAGTATTTTTTTGTTAAGTATAGTTATGATTTTTTCGGTCGATCTATCTATTCAGCAAATAAATAGGAGTTCTATCTATCAATACATATGGTCTTTGACCATCAATAATGATTTTTCTTTCGAGTTCGGACACTTTATTGATCCGCTTACTTCTATTATGTCAATATTAATCACCACAGTTGGAATTCTGGTTCTTTTTTATAGCGACAATTATATGTCTCATGATCAAGGATATTTGAGATTTTTTGCTTATATGAGTTTTTTTAATACTTCAATGTTGGGATTAGTTACAAGTTCGAATTTGATACAAATTTATATTTTTTGGGAATTGGTTGGGATGTGTTCTTATCTATTAATAGGGTTTTGGTTCACACGACCTAGTGCGGCAAGTGCTTGTCAAAAAGCCTTTGTAACTAATCGTGTAGGGGATTTTGGTTTATTATTAGGAATCTTAGGTCTTTATTGGACAACGGGCAGTTTCGAATTTCGGGATTTGTTCGAAATATTCAATAACTTGATTTATAATAACGAGGTTAACTTTTTATTTGTTACTTTGTGTGCCTTTCTATTATTTGGCGGCGCAGTTGCTAAATCCGCACAATTTCCCCTTCATGTATGGTTACCTGATGCCATGGAGGGGCCTACTCCTATTTCGGCTCTTATCCACGCCGCTACTATGGTAGCAGCGGGAATTTTTCTTGTAGCTCGTCTTCTTCCACTTTTCATAGCGATACCATACATAATGAATCTAATATCTTTTATAGGTATAATAACAGTATTATTAGGAGCCACTTTAGCTCTTGCTCAAAAAGATATTAAGAAAAGTTTAGCCTATTCTACAATGTCTCAATTGGGTTATATGATGTTAGCTCTAGGTATGGGGTCCTATCGAGCCGCTTTATTTCATTTGATTACTCATGCTTATTCGAAAGCCTTGTTGTTTTTAGGATCCGGATCAATTATTCATTCAATGGAAGCTCTTGTTGGATACGCTCCAGATAAAAGCCAGAACATGGCTCTTATGGGCGGGTTAAGAAAGCACGTGCCAATTACAAAAACTGCTTTTTTATTAGGTACACTTTCTCTTTGTGGTATTCCACCTCTTGCTTGTTTTTGGTCCAAAGATGAAATTCTTAATGATAGTTGGTTATATTCACCGATTTTCGCAATAATTGCTTCTTTCACAGCCGGATTAACTGCATTTTATATGTTTCGGGTTTATTTACTTACTTTTGAAGGACATTTAAACGTTCGTTTTCAAAATTACAGCGGCAAAAAAGGAAATTCCTTCTATTCAATATCTCTATGGGGTAAAGAAGAGCCAAAATCGATTAAAAAAAGTTTTCCTTTATTTGCTTTATTAAAAATAAATAATAATGAAAGGGAAAGGACTTCTTTTTTTTCGAAGAAAACATACCGAATGGATACTCATGTAACAAAAATGCCTTTTCTTACTATTTTTCCGTTTGGTCCTACAAAGACTTTTTTTTATCCCCATGAATCGGACAATACTATGCTATTCTCTATGCTTATATTAGTCTTATTCCCT